ACTTAAGATGGATAAATATGTATCATGATCTATACTATTTATTTTTCAATATAATAAATAAAATATGTATGTCGACCCATATCAATTAATTTATAGAATATATACTCACATAAATTACTTATGTGCCAGGAACCAGATTTGAACTGGTGACACGAGGATTTTCAGTCCTCTGCTCTACCAGCTGAGCTATCCCGACCATTCACGACGCATCATCCTAATTTTATTTTAATATAGGACTTGGATCTATGTCAATTACAAAAATGAAAAAAGTATTACAAAGTATTATACAGTCCCTGATAGGATTTCTTAGATCTTTAAAAATTTATTTTTAAAGTTTCAGTACAAGTAATGGTATGTATTGTTAATTATTCAAATTTTTAATTGGGGATTCCTTGCTCAACGCTGTTCATTTGTACGTGTATCATATATATCATACACAAGGCTTGTGATAAGAAAAAAATTTACGCTCAGATACGGTTGTGAAAGAGTATAATGAGAATGAATGAGAAACATAACGAATTTTGAATCCCTAACAAAATGATAAAGTAAATAATTAGGGAGTCAACCAGGTCGTTTTGGGGATAGAGGGACTTGAACCCTCACGATTTCTAAAGTCGACGGATTTTCCTCTTACTATAAATTTCATTGTTGTCGGTATTGACATGTATAATGGGACTCTATCTTTATTCTCGTCCGATTAATTAATTCTTAAAAAGATCTATCAGACTATGATGGAGTGAATGATTTGATCAATGAATAGTCGATTCTTTTTTCAATTTTGAATCGATTCACAACAATTCTTTCATTTTTCATATAAATATAAAAAATACAGATTCGGGTCGTCATTAATCATTTTGAGATAGTATTTCAGTACTATATGTATGTCTATAAGTTTATCCTTCATACTTTCTGAAGTTTCGATGGAAGGATTCCTTTACTAACACAATGCAGTCAACTCCATTTGTTAGAACAGCTTCCATTGAGTCTCTGCACCTATCCTCTTTTATTCTCGGTTTATGAAACCCTTGCTTGTTTTCATAAAACAGGATTTGGCTCAGGATTGCCCATTTTTAATTCCAGGGTTTCTCTGAATTTGAAAGTTTTCACTTGGTAGGTTTCCATACCAAGGCTCAATCCAATTAAGTCCGTAGCGTCTACCAATTTCGCCATATCCCCTTTTTTTGTTTTGTGCTGTGATTAGGATCACATTATGATGCCGACCCCTCCTTTTTTTCTTTCATTTATATTATGCTCGAATCGTTGAATTCATTAGATACCCGTTCTTATATTGAAAAGTGTTTTATACTATTTGATTTCTTGTCTATTTTCTTTCATCTATATCGGGGACTTATTTGGTCCAATCAGAAATGATTCTATCATTTCTATATCAGAAATTCAATATATACCGCATAACATATATATTATACTATAATATATTTATTAATATAAATATAATTTATTAATATAAATATATTTATTAAAATACCCCTATTTCTATCATTTTTATCGTGCTATTTTAAATACTTGAAGGGTCGATTCTTTTTTTTTTTTTTTCGTCTTAGCTTTCACCTTTCCGACTGAAACTGGAGAAATCTTTTATTATGATCTGGATTGCACTTTTATCTTTCATTTTTATTCTTATCCTTTTCTTAGGGCAGACCTTCTATAATATAACTAAAAAAAAAATGAAAAGGAAAATTTTAGTATTATTAATTTAAAATTTAATTATTTAATTAATAGCCATAACTACAACTAATAAAATGGCTATAACTAATCATTCTATTAATTTAGAATTATCTTAAAATAATAAATTATTTACTTGTAAAAAAAGCTTTTTTTTATATTTTAATAAAAAAAAGTAAAATAGAATCGTAAAAAAAATCTTACTAGCTTAATTCTAATTAAGATATTGATTATTGATAAACATCTATTTTAGAAATATATCTAAATTAAATATCGCTATATTAATAGGTATGTTATATAATAACATATTCCGATATACAATATGTTTGGAAATTTTATATTCTTATTCTTTATATTTTCATTTTTCTATATATCATATTTCTTATGAAATAGCTAAGAATGAACAGTTAATATCTACGCAGTTTACTAAATTAGTATACGTGTCCAATTTATGTTATGTGAGCCCGCTTAGCTCAGAGGTTAGAGCATCGCATTTGTAATGCGATGGTCATCGGTTCGATTCCGATAGCCGGCTTTTCTCCATTTGTTTGATTTATTTTTTTTTACATAATTGATAATGTAAAATCAAAGTGAAAGAACCCTTTTTCCAAGGTTCACCGATCTATTTCTATTATCTCGTAGGAACTTCCAATTATGAATAAAAATTGGATTGGAGGAGTTCGGTCTCTGTAGAACAAATCACTCAAGAAAACAAGAAAAGAACCCTTAATTTTATTTATTTATATAATACAATTATTTATATACAATAAGGTTCGGATATTAATACAATTCCTCTAATTATTCTTTGTAATACTTC